AAAAAATGATCCCTAGAGTCGAGACTAAGAGGAATGTATAAACCAATGCTTCCATAAATTCGATCGTGAGTTACAATTATAACTTCCATACCTGGTTCTTTTTTCTTTTTGGCCGGATAAAGAAAGAGCAAGAGTCAAAAAGGGGGTGATTCAAATTAAGATTTCTTTGGTACCCTCTATCCAATCATAAAAAAAATAAATCATAAAGTCGAAAGAGACCAAAGCAATGTCGTATCAGACTGCTTGTCTTCTTGTAGTTGGATCTCCAAGTTTTTGGAATGCTCCAAATTCTACTTGAGTATCCAAATCTGGGTCAATACCAGCAAAAACATCTCTGAACAAGGTTCTAGCACCATGCCAAATGTGTCCAAAGAAGAAGAGCAAAGCAAATGAAGCATGTCCAAAAGTAAACCAACCCCTTGGGCTGCTACGAAAAACACCATCGGATTTCAAAGTAGCACGATCTAACTCAAAAATTTCACCCAATTGAGCACGTCTAGCATATTTTTTCACAGTAGCAGGATCGCTATAACTGACTCCGTTGAGTTCGCCACCGTAGAACTCAACAGTTACACCTACTTGTTCGACACTATACTTCGATTCGGCCCTTCGAAAAGGAACATCGGCTCTAACAATTCCGTCACCGTCTACCAAAACGACCGGAAATGTTTCAAAAAACGTAGGCATACGACGTACAAAAAGTTCGCGTCCTTCTTTATCTCTAAAAATAGGATGCCCTAACCATCCAACCGCTATTCCATCTCCGTTATCCATTGAGCCCGCCCTGAATAATCCCCCTTTTGCCGGATTATTGCCGATGTAATCATAAAAAGCCAGTTTTTCAGGAATTTTAGACCAAGTTTCTGATAAACTTTGATTTTCGGCTAGCCCAGCACTAACCCTTCGGTATATCTCTTGCTGAAAGTATCCCTGATCCCATTGATAACGAGTAGGCCCAAATAATTCGATCGGAGTCGTTGCTGAACCATACCACATAGTCCCGGCAACAACAAAAGCTGCAAAAAAGACAGCAGCAATACTACTGGAAAGTACGGTTTCAATATTGCCCATACGCAATCCTTTGTATAGGCGTTGGGGTGGGCGGACGCTAAGATGGAATAGACCCGCTAATATGCCCAATGCCCCTGCTGCAATATGATGAGAGGCTATTCCTCCCGGAACAAAAGGATCAAAACCTTCCACGCCCCAAGCTGGATTTACAGATTGCACTTTTCCCGTTAGTCCATAAGGGTCGGACACCCATATTCCAGGACCATACAAGCCTGTTACATGAAATGCACCAAAACCAAAACACGCGACTCCTGCGAGAAATAAATGAATTCCAAAGATTTTGGGTAAATCCAAAACAGGCTTTCCTGTACGGTCATCAGAAAATATTGCTAGATCCCAATATACCCAATGCCAGATAGCTGCCAAAAAGCACAAGCCAGAAAACCCAATATGTGCCCCGGCCACACCTTCGTAACTCCAAATACCCGGATTCGTTACAGCCCCTCCTGTGATACTCCAACCACCCCACGAATTGGTTATTCCTAAACGAGTCATGAATGGTATAACGAACATACCCTGTCTCCACATTGGATCAAGAACGGGGTCAGAGGGATCAAAAACTGCTAATTCATACAGAGCCATAGAACCGGCCCAACCCGCAACCAGAGCTGTATGCATTATATGGACAGCAATCAGTCGACCGGGATCATTCAATACAACGGTATGAACACGATACCAAGGCAAACCCATGGAAATACCCCTTATATCAAAGAAAAAAAGACACTATGTAACTTTATTGCGTTGGAAAAAGCTAGACTCTAACTATGTTATGGACCTCCCCTGTTCGGTGGATTATTTCCGCGCAAGGATTCATATTTGTTTGATTCTGTTAGTAATAAAATAACGGAACAATTCCATTCGTAGGAACAAAGAGAAGCAAATTTATTCTATACTCGATAAGTACCAATACGCAATGGGGGGGTTGATACTGTTTTCTATGAGTAAATATGTCCATACTTGTTCATCATTAGAAGGGCCTATTTGTAATAATTTTCCCTTATTTATTTATGAATTTTTCAAATCCTATGGATAAAATACAATAAAGGACAATATTAGAAAGACAATAAATCAATTGTTATGTTTCCACATCAAAGTGAAATCTAGTACTTAGTTCTTTTTTCTTTCATTTAATGCCTATTGGTGTTCCAAAAATACCTTTTCTAATTCCTGGAGACGACGAAGGGACTTGGGTTGACATATAGTGCGACTTGTCAGGTATATTGGGTCATATGGGATTTCCCCGTTCTCTCCCCGCTCGAGATATCCTCTGTTTCGCCCAAGAAAGATAAATAGAATCATCAAACTTTGGAGCGTGAAGTGGGGGAAGTCAGACTACTATTATCAATTAGAATAATTTATGGTTGGCTTGGTTGGACTAATAAAATGAAGTATCCAGGCTCCGTTTAGAAAAACCTAACTGGCAATAGAT